GCTAGCGTAGCTTAATTTTCAAAGCATGACACTGAAGATGTTATGATGAGCCTTAAAAAACTCCGCAGGCACAAAAGTTTGGTCCTGACTTTATTGTCAGCTTTAGCTAGATTTATACATGCAAGTATCCGCGAACCCGTGAGGATGCCCTATGTGCCCCCGCCCGGGGCCAAGGAGCTGGTATCAGGCTCATCTTATACATTTCATGACGCCCCATGTCCTGTCTCGCCCATAACACCTTGCTCAGCCACACCCCCAAGGGTATTCAGCAGTAATAAACCTTGAGCCATAAGCGAAAGCTTGACTCAGTTAAAGCTAAGAGAGTTGGTTAACCTCGTGCCAGCCACCGCGGTTATACGAGGGACTCAAGTTGACAATCTCCGGCGTAAAGCGTGGTTAAATATTTATACACAAACTAAAGCCGAAAACATTCACAGCAGTCATACGCATGGAAGTAATAAGCCCACTTACGAAAGTAGCTTTACAATATTTTGAGTCCACGAAAACTGGGAAACAAACTGGGATTAGATACCCCACTATGCCCAATCTTAAACACAAACGAGACGCCACGTCCTCGTTCGCCTGGTAACTACGAGCTCATCTAAATTCAAGCTTAAAAACCAAAGGACTTGGCGGTGCTTCAAACCCCCCTAGAGGAGCCTGTTCTATAACCGATAATCCCCGTTAAACCTCACCCTTCCCAGCCCAATTCCAGCTTATATACCGCCGTCGTCAGCTTACCCCGTGAGGGTCCACCCCAAAAGTAGGCGCAATTGGTCTATCCCCAGCAAGTCAGGTCGAGGTGTAGCCTATGGAAGGGGAAGAAATGGGCTACATTCTCTACAGCAGAGAATACAGAGGATCGTCCTGAAACAAGACATCCAAAGGTGGATTTAGCAGTAAGGAGGGGAACAGAGTGCCCCCCTGAAGACGGCCCTGAAGTGCGTACACACCGCCCGTCACTCTCCCCAAGCACCGTCGCAACAACCTAAATAAAACATAAGAAAAGCACAGGGGAGGCAAGTCGTAACATGGTAAGTGTACCAGAAGGTGTACTTGGATAATCGAGACATAGCTAAATGAGTATAGTACCTCCCTTACACTGAGTAGTTGCCTGTTCAAATCAGGCTGTCCCGACGCCTATTAGCTAGCCTATAACCTAAAAACAACAAACCACATTAATTAACCCCAAACACACCAAACTGATCTAAACAAATCATTTTTCCCCTCTAGTATGTGCGACAGAAAAAGAACATAAGCGCTATAGAAAAAGTACCGCAAGGGAAAGCTGAAAGAGAAATGAAACAACTCAGTAAAGCAAGAAAAAGCAGAGATTCTCCCTCGTACCTTTTGCATCATGATTTAGCCAGTAACACCCAAGCAAAGCGCCCTTTAGTTTGGTTCCCCGAAACTAAGTGAGCTACTCCGAGCCAGCCTATCAAGGGCGAACCCGTCTCTGTGGCAAAAGAGTGGGAAGAGCTCCGAGTAGAGGTGATAGATCTACCGAACTTAGTAATAGCTGGTTGCCTGAGAAATGGATAAAAGTTCAGCCTACAGAATTCTTCACTCCAACCGTAACTTTGACATTGCTGCCCTTGACCCGCAGCATAATTTATTGAAACCTCTAAGAGATAAAAGAAACCTATAGAGTTAGTCAAAAGGGGGACAGCCCTTTCGATTTAAGAAACAACTTTTCTAGGAGGATAAAGATCATAATTTCAACAAAGGTAAAATATTCTGGTGGGCTTAAAAGCAGCCATCCATTATGATAGCGTTACAGCTCAAATATGCCTCTACCCTTAAAATTAGGACAAAAATATCTTAAACCCCTTCAACTACCAGGCCGCTCTATACTTTTATAGAAGTGATTATGCTAATATGAGTAATACGAGACCTCTCTCCTTACACAAGTGTACATCGGAACGGAACAACCACCGAAACTTAATCGACCCCAAACACAGAGGGCACTGAAATATAACTCCAACCTTTCAAGAAAATACTTCAAAAATTGTCGTTAACCCCACACTGGCGTGTTCTTTAGGAAAGACTAAAAGAGAAAGAAGGAACTCGGCAAAAACTTAGCCTCGCCTGTTTACCAAAAACATCGCCTCTTGCAAATATCTACGAATAAGAGGTCCCGCCTGCCCGGTGACTATATGTTAAACGGCCGCGGTATTCTGACCGTGCCAAGGTAGCGCAATCACTTGCCCTTTAAATGGGGGCCCGTATGAATGGCATCACGAGGGCTAATCTGTCTCCTTTCTCCAGTCAATGAAATTGATCTCCCCGTGCAGAAGCGGGGATAAAACCATAAGACGAGAAGACCCTGTGGAGCTTTAGATACTAAAATTGATCCTCTTAACATATTCAAAATAAAAATATTCAAGCAAGGAACACAATTCGACTATCTTTGGTTGGGGCGACCGCGGGGACTAAAGAAACCCCCATGTGGACCGGGAATAAAAATTTTTCTTATTCCTACAACCGAGAGTTACCACTCTAACTAACAGAACTTCTGACCTAAGTGATCCGACAAAGTCGATCAACGGACCGAGTTTCCCCAGGGATAACAGCGCAATCCCCTTTAAGAGCTCTTATCGACAAGGGGGTTTACGACCTCGATGTTGGATCAGGACATCCCATTGGCGTAGAAGCTATTAAGGGTTCGTTTGTTCAACGATTAAAGTCCTACGTGATCTGAGTTCAGACCGGAGTAATCCAGGTCAGTTTCTATCTATGTAATGTTTCCTTCTAGTACGAAAGGACCGAAATAAAGAGGCCCATGCTTCAAGTATGCCTCCCCCTAAATCAATGAAATTAACTAAAATGAATAACAGGGCATAACCCCTACAGCTTGAGAAAATAGCGCTGTTTAGGTGGCAGAGCCCGGTAACTTGCAAAAGGCCTAAGCCCTTTGAACAGAGGTTCAAATCCTCTCCTTAACTCCATGATAATTTTCCTTATCACACATATCATTAACCCATTGGTTTATATTGTCCCTGTCTTACTAGCGGTTGCCTTCCTCACCCTAATTGAACGAAAGGTACTGGGTTATATGCAACTCCGTAAAGGCCCTAATGTAGTTGGACCTTACGGCCTTCTGCAACCTATTGCAGACGGAGTAAAACTATTTATTAAAGAACCCGTACGCCCTTCCACCTCATCCCCCATCCTATTCCTCCTAACCCCTATGCTAGCACTTACATTAGCCCTTATCCTTTGGGCACCCATACCAATACCATACCCAGTCGTGGATCTTAACCTAGGTATTTTATTTTTACTAGCCCTTTCCAGCCTAGCCGTCTACTCAATTTTAGGCTCCGGATGAGCTTCCAACTCCAAATATGCCCTCATTGGAGCACTACGAGCTGTCGCCCAAACTATTTCTTATGAAGTAAGCTTAGGTTTAATCCTCCTTTGCATCATCATTTTTTCAGGAAACTTCACCCTCCAAGTGTTCAATACTACTCAAGAAAGCATTTGACTAATTATTCCTGCCTGACCCTTAGCAGCTATATGATATATTTCTACACTAGCAGAGACCAACCGAGCCCCATTCGACCTCACCGAAGGAGAATCTGAACTAGTCTCAGGCTTCAATGTAGAATACGCAGGAGGTCCATTCGCACTGTTTTTCCTTGCCGAATATGCTAACATTCTATTGATAAATACACTCTCTGCCTCTCTTTTCCTTGGAGCCTCCCACTTCCCATGAATCCCTGAACTAACCACAATAAACCTTATATTCAAAGCTGCCCTGCTTTCCATTGTATTCCTCTGGGTTCGAGCCTCCTACCCCCGATTCCGATACGACCAGCTCATGCATCTAATCTGGAAAAGCTTCCTCCCCCTGACACTTGCCTTAGTTATCTGACATTTAGCGCTACCAATCGCATGTGCAGGGCTACCCCCGCAGCTATAACATAGGAGTTGTGCCTGAATTAAAGGGCCACTTTGATAGAGTGAACCATGAAGGTTAAAATCCTTCCAACTCCTTAGAAAAAAGGGATTCGAACCCAACCTAGAGAGATCAAAACTCTCAGTGCTTCCGCTACACCATCTTCTAGCTAGGGTAAGTTATTTTAAACTTCTGGGCCCATACCCCAATAAAGCAGGTTAAACTCCTGCCTCTACCAATGAGCCCTTACATCCTGGTTACACTACTTCTCGGCTTGGGCCTTGGAACCTCCATTACTCTTACAAGCTCTCACTGACTGATCGCGTGAATAGGCCTTGAAATCAACACCCTCGCAATTATTCCAATTATAGCTCGGCATTACCACCCCCGAGCAGTAGAAGCTGCAACAAAATATTTTCTTACACAAGCCACCGCAGCAGCTATAATTTTATTTGCTAGCACAACAAACGCCTGAATTACGGGCCAATGAGATATCTATCAAATATCTCACCCCCTACCCATTACACTTATTACCCTTGCACTAGCGCTAAAGATTGGACTTGCCCCTCTACACTCATGGCTTCCCGAAGTATTGCAAGGTCTAGATCTGACAACAGGGCTAATTATATCTACCTGGCAAAAACTTGCCCCATTCGCCCTACTACTGCAACTACAACCAGCTAACCCTACGATAATAATTATTCTGGGTCTTATATCCACACTAGTAGGAGGCTGAGGGGGACTAAACCAAACCCAACTCCGAAAAATCCTTGCATACTCATCAATTGCTCACCTAGGCTGAATGATTATAGTACTTCAATACGCCCCGTCCCTAACTCTTTTAACCCTAATCCTCTACTTAATTATAACCATCTCTGCATTCCTGACATTTAAAATAAACAACGTCACCAATATTAATTCTCTTGCCCTTTCATGAACCAAAACACCAATTCTAACAGCCCTAACACCCCTCATTTTACTATCCCTAGGAGGCCTCCCACCACTTACAGGTTTCATGCCAAAATGACTTATTCTTCAAGAACTAACTAAACAGAATTTAGAACCCACAGCCACCTTCGCAGCACTAACTGCCCTCCTAAGCCTATATTTTTATTTACGCCTATCATACTCCATAACTATAACTATGGCACCTAACAATTTAACCGGGACAACCCCTTGACGGTTTTCCCTCTACCAACCGACCCTCCCCGCAACCCTTGCTATCACAGGGGCTATCGGACTACTCCCAATTACCCCCCTGATTTGAATTACCTTAACCGCTTAAGAGACTTAGGTTAGCACTAGACCAAGAGCCTTCAAAGCCCTAAGCGGGGGTGAAAATCCCCCAGTCCCTGTAAGACTTGCAGGACATTAACCCACATCTTCTACATGCAAAGCAGATACTTTTATTAAGCTAAAGCCTTACTAGATGAACAGGCCTCGATCCTGCAAACTCTTAGTTAACAGCTAAGCGCCCTAACCAGCGAGCATTCATCTATTTCTTCTCCTTTCCCCGCCCCGTAACAACGGGGAAGGGCGGGGAAAGCCCCGGCAGAAGTTACGCTGCAACTCCAGATTTGCAATCTAGCATGTTTAACACCTCAGAGCTTGGTAAAAAGAGGATTTGAACCTCTGTACATGGGGCTACAATCCACCGCTTGAACACTCAGCCATTTTACCTGTGGCAATTACACGTTGATTTTTCTCAACCAATCACAAAGACATCGGCACCCTTTATCTTTTATTTGGTGCCTGGGCCGGTATAGTAGGGACCGCGTTAAGTCTGCTAATTCGAGCAGAACTTAGTCAACCAGGAGCCCTTTTAGGCGACGACCAAATTTACAATGTCATTGTTACGGCTCACGCTTTTGTAATAATTTTCTTTATAGTAATACCAATTATGATTGGTGGATTTGGAAACTGATTAATTCCGCTCATGATCGGAGCCCCTGATATGGCATTCCCTCGAATAAATAACATGAGCTTCTGACTCTTACCCCCTTCTTTCCTCTTACTTCTTGCCTCATCTGGCATTGAAGCAGGGGCAGGAACAGGTTGGACCGTATACCCCCCTCTTGCAGGAAACCTAGCTCACGCAGGAGCATCTGTTGACTTAACTATTTTTTCACTTCATCTAGCTGGTATTTCTTCAATTTTAGGGGCTATTAACTTTATCACCACCATCGTTAATATGAAACCCCCAGCCATCTCCCAGTACCAAACACCTCTGTTCGTGTGGGCAGTACTAATTACAGCCGTTCTACTCCTTCTTTCTCTCCCTGTCCTAGCAGCCGGAATTACAATGCTCTTAACCGACCGTAATTTAAACACAACCTTCTTTGACCCTGCGGGAGGAGGAGATCCTATTCTTTATCAACATCTCTTCTGATTCTTTGGCCACCCAGAGGTATACATTTTAATTCTTCCTGGCTTTGGAATTATTTCACATATTGTTGCTTACTATGCAGGCAAAAAAGAACCTTTTGGGTACATAGGAATAGTCTGAGCAATAATAGCAATTGGCCTCCTTGGTTTTATCGTGTGAGCTCACCACATGTTCACAGTTGGGATGGATGTTGATACACGAGCATACTTCACATCCGCCACAATAATCATTGCCATCCCCACAGGTGTGAAAGTATTTAGCTGACTTGCCACCCTACACGGTGCCTCCCTGAAATGAGATGCACCTCTATTATGAGCCCTAGGGTTTATCTTCTTATTTACAGTAGGCGGACTAACCGGAATCGTCCTAGCTAACTCTTCTTTAGACGTAGTTCTTCATGACACTTACTATGTAGTAGCACACTTCCACTACGTGCTTTCGATAGGAGCAGTCTTTGCCATTGTCGCCGGATTCGTCCACTGATTCCCGCTATTTACTGGGTACACGCTTCATCAAACCTGAACTAAAGTTCACTTCGGAATCATGTTCATTGGAGTAAACTTAACATTCTTCCCCCAACACTTCCTAGGCTTAGCAGGAATGCCACGACGATACTCCGACTACCCTGACGCATATACTTTATGAAATACAGTCTCCTCTATTGGATCTATAGTTTCTCTAACAGCAGTAATTCTATTCCTATTCATTATTTGAGAAGCCTTCGCTGCCAAACGAGAAGTTCTTTCAGTTGAACACACTGCGACTAACGTAGAGTGACTACACGGCTGCCCTCCCCCTTACCACACATTTGAAGAACCCGCATTTGTTCAAGTTCAGACAAAATAAACGAGAAAGGGAGGAGTTGAACCCCCGTAAGATGGTTTCAAGCCAACTACATAACCGCTCTGCCACTTTCTTCTAAGGTACTAGTTAAACGCCATAACATTTCCTTGTCAAGGAAAAATTGCAAGTTGAAATCTTGCGTATCTTACTGTCTAATGGCCCATCCTACACAACTCGGTTTTCAAGACGCAGCTTCTCCAGTAATAGAAGAACTCCTACACTTCCATGACCATGCTATGATAATTGTTCTCCTAATTAGCATTCTAGTCCTATACATTATTATCGCAATAATTTCTACAAAGCTAACTGATAAATACATTCTAGACTCCCAAGAAATTGAAATCATCTGAACAGTTTTACCAGCAATTACATTAATCATAATTGCCCTCCCCTCTCTCCGAATTCTTTATCTTATAGATGAAGTTAATAACCCCCACCTAACAGTCAAAGCTATCGGTCACCAATGATACTGAAGCTACGAATATACTGACTATATAGACCTAGGTTTCGACTCGTACATGGTTGCTACCCAAGACCTCACACCCGGTCAATACCGCCTTCTAGAAGCCGACCACCGAATAGTCGTTCCCTCAGACTCCCCAGTGCGAGTGCTAGTAACCGCAGAGGACGTTCTTCACTCATGAGCAGTCCCAGCATTAGGTGTTAAAATGGATGCCGTCCCCGGTCGACTAAATCAAACAGCCTTTATTTCCTCGCGCCCAGGCCTATTTTATGGCCAATGCTCTGAAATCTGCGGAGCAAATCACAGCTTTATGCCGATCGTAGTCGAATCAGTTCCTCTAGAACACTTTGAAGACTGATCAACCCTTCTACTTCAAGATTCTTCACTAAGAAGCTAAATAGGGCCATAGCGTTAGCCTTTTAAGCTAAAGACTGGTGATCCCCGCCCACCCTTAGTGATATGCCTCAACTCAACCCTGCCCCTTGATTCGCAATCCTTGTATTTTCTTGAACAGTATTCCTTGCAATTTTACCCCCTAAAGTGATAGCCCACTCTTATCCAAACGACCCAGCGCTCCAAAGCACACAAAAATCTGAAACAAACTCCTGATCCTGACCATGATCCTAAGCTTTTTTGACCAATTTATAAGCCCCACATACCTAGGTATCCCACTAATAGCATTAGCCCTCTCTCTACCTTGAATCCTCTACCCAACTCCCTCATCCCGATGAACTAGCAACCGACTTATTGCCCTACAAAACTGGGGAATTGCTCAATACACACGACAACTACTTCAACCATTAAACCCCGGAGGCCATAAATGAGCCCTAATACTAACTTCACTTATAATGTTCCTCCTAACTTTAAATATACTTGGCCTTCTCCCTTATACTTTTACCCCCACAACTCAACTATCTCTAAACATAGGAATTGCAGTAGTACTGTGACTAGCTACAGTAATCATTGGGCTACGAAATCAACCAACTATCGCTCTAGGACATTTACTTCCAGAGGGAACCCCCACCCCTCTGATCCCCGTACTCATTATTATCGAAACCATTAGCCTCTTTATTCGACCCATCGCCCTAGGAGTCCGACTCACAGCTAATCTTACAGCAGGCCACCTTCTAATTCAACTCATTGCAACCGCAAGCTTTACTCTCTTCCCTTTAATACCTGCTGTGTCAATCTTGACAATAGCACTACTATTCCTTCTAACCCTGTTAGAAGTTGCAGTCGCAATAATTCAAGCATACGTATTCGTCCTACTCCTAAGCCTTTACCTCCAAGAAAACGTCTAATGGCACATCAAGCACACGCATATCACATAGTAGACCCAAGCCCGTGACCCCTTACAGGAGCAGTAGGCGCCCTTTTAATAACTTCTGGAACTGCAATATGATTCCACTTTAATTCCGTGACACTAATAGTACTAGGAACTATTCTAGTCCTTCTAACAATGTACCAATGATGACGAGATGTCGTACGAGAAGCAACCTACCAAGGCCACCACACCCCTCCCGTTCAAAAGGGCCTTCGCTACGGGATAATCCTTTTTATTACATCCGAAGTATTCTTCTTCCTTGGTTTCTTTTGGGCATTCTACCACGCTAGTCTAGCACCAACACCAGAACTAGGAGGCTGCTGACCACCCACAGGAATTACAACCCTAGACCCATTTGAAGTACCCCTGCTTAATACCGCCGTTCTTCTAGCCTCAGGCGTTACAGTTACCTGGGCCCACCACAGCATTATAGAAGGAGAACGTAAACAAGCCATTCACTCCCTCACCTTAACTATTCTTTTAGGATTCTACTTTACATTCCTTCAAGGCATAGAATACTATGAAGCACCCTTTACTATCGCAGATGGAGTCTACGGCTCGACCTTCTTCGTTGCTACAGGATTCCACGGACTCCATGTAATTATCGGTTCTACCTTCCTCGCAGTCTGTCTCCTACGACAAATTAAATACCACTTTACTTCCGGGCATCACTTTGGATTTGAAGCAGCCGCCTGATACTGACACTTCGTTGACGTAGTATGATTGTTCCTTTACGTTTCAATCTACTGATGAGGATCTTAGTCCTTCTAGTATAACGCTAGTACATGTAACTTCCAATTACCTAGTTTTGGTTAAATTCCAAAGAAGGATAATGAACTTAATCATTACGATTGTCACCATCACTGCTTTACTATCTGTAATTTTGGCAATAGTCTCATTTTGACTCCCTCAAATAACCCCCGACCATGAGAAACTCTCCCCGTACGAATGCGGATTCGACCCTTTAGGCTCTGCTCGACTACCTTTCTCCTTACGATTTTTTCTAGTAGCCATCCTATTTCTTCTATTCGACCTAGAAATTGCCCTCCTCTTACCCCTCCCCTGAGGAAATCAAACTGCGACCCCCGAAACAACATTCTTCTGAGCCTCAGCAGTCCTTATTATCTTAACCCTGGGACTTATTTATGAGTGAATTCAAGGAGGACTTGAGTGAGCTGAATAGACAGCTAGTTTAATAAAAACATTTGATTTCGGCTCAAAAACTTATGGTTAAAGTCCATAGTAGTCTTATGGGCGCAGTCCAATTCACATTTTCCACAGCTTTCATTCTAGGCCTTAGTGGCCTTACATTCCACCGAACGCATCTACTCTCAGCCTTACTTTGTCTTGAAGGAATGATGCTCTCCTTATTTGTCGGACTTTCAATTTGAACTTTACAACTCAACGCAACTAATTTTTCATCCGCCCCTTTGCTTCTCCTAGCCTTCTCGGCTTGCGAAGCAAGCGCAGGACTTGCTCTTTTAGTAGCCACAGCACGAACTCACGGCTCCGACCACCTAAAAACCCTTAATCTACTACGATGCTAATAATCCTCACCGCCACCTTGATACTTTTCCCAACTGTGTGACTCCTACCATTTTCATGATTATGACCTATTACACTTCTCCACAGCATGCTTATCGCCGTTGTAGGCGTAACTATACCAAAAAACCTTGCACACACTGGCTGATACGAAATCAGCCCCTATATAGCAGTTGATGCTCTCTCAGCCCCCCTGATCTGTTTAACCTGCTGGCTTTTACCACTTAGCATCCTCGCGAGTCAAAAGCATGTCCAACACGACCCTGAAAACCGCCAACGCTTATTCCTCTCAGTTCTGGTTATCTTACAGCTCGCTATTATCCTAGCCTTCGCTGTAACTGATATAGTAATATTTTATATTATATTTGAAGCAACACTAATTCCTACTTTAATCGCTATTACTCGCTGAGGCTCCCAATGACAACGATTAAACGCAGGGGCCTATTTCTTATTTTTTACATTAGCCGCCTCTCTCCCACTCCTTATTGGTATCCTCTACCTTTGTAAAATCGCCGGGTTTGCATGCTTTATTATGATCCCGCACATTGGATTAATCCATGTTAGTTCAGTTGCTCAAGTAATATGATGGTTAGGATGCGTAGTTGCTTTTATAGTCAAAATACCCCTCTACGGAATACATCTCTGACTACCAAAAGCCCACGTAGAAGCACCAATCGCTGGCTCAATAGTTCTTGCTGCCGTGCTACTAAAACTTGGAGGATACGGACTTATACGAGTTTCACCAGTTTTAGCCCCCCTAACCATGAAAGCCTGTTACCCCTTTATAATTATAGCTCTGTGAGGAGTAATTATAACAGGATCCATTTGTTTACGACAAACAGACTTAAAATCCCTCATTGCTTACTCCTCAGTCAGCCATATAGGCCTTGTTGCAGCAGGCATCTTAACACAAACTGACTGAGGATTTACAGGCGCACTTGTTCTCATAATCGCACATGGCCTTACCTCCTCAGCATTATTCTGCCTAGCAAATACAAACTACGAACGAACCCACAGCCGTACAATACTCTTAGTCCGAGGTATACAAATAGTACTACCCCTAATAACAATCTGATGATTTATTGCAAGCCTCGCAAACCTAGCACTCCCCCCTTTACCTAACCTAATAGGAGAACTAATAATTATTTCCTCACTATTTAGCTGATCCTGATGAACAATCATCCCCACGGGCGCCGGAACTTTAATTACCGTCGGTTACCCTTTATACATATTCCTGATAACTCAACGAGGTTTCCTTCCCCCCCACATCCTTGCCATTGAACCTACCCACACCCGGGAACATCTCCTAATAGCACTTCATCTCCTCCCCCTTATTCTCCTCGTACTAAAACCTGAATTATTTTGAGGATGATCTGTTTGTAGATATAGTTTAATGAAAACCTTAGATTGTGATTCTAAAAACAGGGGTTAAAACCCCCTTATCCACCGAGAAAGGCTGGTAGCAACAAAGACTGCTGATCTATGTCACCTCGGTTAGACTCCGGGGCTTTCTTACCGCTCCTAAAGGATAATAGCTCATCCGTTGGTCTTAGGAACCAAAAACTCTTGGTGCAAATCCAAGTAGCAGCTATGCTCCCTCTCTCCGTGATAATAACATCTAGTCTTATCCTGATTTTCTTTTTATTAACCTACCCAGTGTTAACAACTCTTACCCCCCGCCCTCTAAACCCTAACTGAGCTATTACTCACGTTAAAACCGCAGTTAAATATGCCTTCTTAATCAGTTTATTCCCCCTCTTTCTTTTCCTTAATGAAGGCACTGAAACTATTATCTCTAATTGAACCTGAATAAACACAACTGCCTTCGATATTAAAATCAGCCTAAAATTTGACTTCTACTCAATTATCTTCACCCCCGTTGCTCTCTACGTTACATGGTCAATCTTAGAATTCGCATCCTGATACATGCACTCCGACCCTTTTATAAATCGTTTCTTCAAATACCTATTGATCTTCCTAATTACAATGATTATTCTAGTTACAGCAAACAATATATTCCAGCTGTTCATCGGCTGGGAAGGAGTAGGCATTATATCATTCCTTCTTATTGGGTGATGATATGGCCGAGCAGACGCAAACACAGCCGCCCTCCAAGCAGTACTTTATAACCGAGTTGGGGACATTGGACTAATCCTAGCTATAGCTTGAATAGCAACAAACTTAAATTCATGAGAATTCCAACAAATATTTTCCACCACTGAAAACATAAATATTACCCTCCCCCTCCTCGGTTTAATTTTAGCTGCCACAGGAAAATCAGCACAATTTGGTCTCCACCCATGACTTCCGTCTGCCATAGAAGGCCCTACCCCTGTATCCGCCCTCTTGCACTCCAGCACCATAGTCGTGGCAGGAATTTTCCTATTAATTCGCGTTAGCCCAATGATAGAAAATAACCATATCGCATTAACTACCTGCCTATGTCTCGGCGCATTAACCACTATATTCACCGCTACATGCGCTTTAACCCAAAACGATATTAAAAAAATTGTCGCATTTTCAACCTCAAGTCAATTAGGACTAATAATAGTCACCATCGGACTTAACCAACCCCAACTGGCCTTCCTCCATATTTGCACCCATGCTTTCTTCAAGGCTATACTGTTCCTCTGCTCAGGCTCAATCATTCATAGCCTAGATAATGAACAAGATATCCGAAAAATAGGAGGCATGCACCACCTATTACCATTCACATCTTCCTGCCTAACACTCGGCAGCCTCGCCCTAGCAGGCACACCTTTCCTTGCGGGATTCTTCTCTAAAGACGCCATCATTGAAGCACTAACCACCTCATACCTAAACGCCTGGGCCCTTACCCTAACAATTATCGCCACCTCATTCACCGCCGTTTACAGCCTACGAGTCATTTTCTTCGTCTCTATAGGCCACACCCGCTTCATTACCCTAGCCCCCATCAACGAAAATAACCCCTCAGTGATTAACCCAATCAAACGACTGGCCTGAGGAAGTATTATTGCAGGCCTTCTTATTACCTCGAACATTACCCCTGCAAAAACACCCATCATAACAATACCCCCCTTACTAAAACTAACCGCCCTAGCAGTATCTGTCTTAGGCCTAATTATGGCCGTAGAACTTGCGACAATAACAACCAAACAATTCAAGGTAACCCCCACCCTTAATACCCATCACTTCTCCAATATACTAGGATTCTTCCCGTCCGTAATTCACCGACTAATCCCTAAAACAAGCCTAATCTTAGGACAAACAATTGCTAGCCAAATACTAGATCAAACTTGATTGGAAAAAGCGGGCCCTAAAGCTACCATCTCTATTAATAAACCAATGGCCACATCCACAAGTGATGTTCAACGCGGAATAATCAAGACATACCTTACATTCTTCCTTCTCACAACAGCCGTAGCAGTCTTACTACTAGCCCCCTAAACAGCACGCAAAGTGCCACGATCTGCCCCACGACTTAATTCGAGTACTACGAACAAAGTTAGCAACAATACTACCGCAGCAATCAACAACAACAACCCACCATGACTGTAAAGTATAGCAATTCCATCAACATCTCCTCGGGACATTGAAAACTCACTACTCTCCTCAACCGTCATTCAAGAAGTCTCATATCACCCCCCATACAAGTACCCACCAGCCAAAGAAACCGCCAAACAATACACCGCCATAGCCACAATAATACGACGACTGCCTAAACTCTCAGGATAAGGCTCAGCAGCAAGAGCTGCACTATACGCAAATACTACCAACATCCCCCCCAAATAAATTAAAAACAAAATTAACGGTAAAAAAGCCCCTCCATGCCCGACTAAAATTCCACACCCAAACCCTGAGACAACCACCAACCCTAAAGCAGCAAAATACGGAGAAGGATTACAGGCTACCGCAACTAACCCAAAAACCAACCCCAATAATAAAAAGAATAAAATTCATGCCATAAATTTTCACTCGGATTTTAACCAAAAATAATGGCTTGAAAAACCACCGTTATTATTTAACTATGAAAACTTTAATGGCTAGCCTCCGCAAAACCCACCCACTTCTAAAAATTGCAAACGATGCCCTCGTTGACCTCCCCGCCCCATCTAACATCTCTGCCTGATGAAACTTTGGATCTCTCCTAGGCCTCTGTTTAGCTTCCCAAATCCTGACTGGCCTCTTCCTTGCTATACACTACACATCCGATATCGCCACAGCGTTTTCATCCGTGGCCCATATTTGTCGAGATGTAAACTATGGCTGACTTATCCGGAATCTCCACGCAAATGGAGCATCCTTCTTCTTCATCTGCATTTACCTTCACATTGGCCGAGGCCTCTATTATGGCTCTTACCTTTACATAGAAACATGAAACATCGGAGTAATTCTCCTATTACTAGTAATAATGACAGCCTTTGTTGGTTACGTCTTACCTTGAGGCCAAATGTCATTTTGAGGAGCAACTGTAATTACAAACTTACTCTCAGCCGTCCCATACGTAGGAAACACGCTAGTCCAATGAATCTGAGGCGGCTTCTCAGTAGATAACGCCACCCTAACCCGATTCTTTGCTTTCCACTTCCTATTTCCATTCGTAATTGCAGCTATAACCCTCCTTCACCTATTATTCCTACACGAAACAGGCTCTAACAACCCATTAGGACTTACGTCGGACACGGATAAAATCTCATTCCACCCTTACTTCTCTTACAAGGACCTTTTAGGTTTCGCAGCCGTTATTATCTTCCTTACATGTCTTGCCCTATTTTCCCCAAACCTTTTAGGTGACCCAGATAATTTCACCCCCGCAAACCCACTAGTGACTCCTCCCCATATCAAGCCTGAATGATACTTCCTATTTGCCTACGCCATCCTACGATCGATCCCGAACAAACTTGGTGGAGTACTAGCCCTACTAGCCTCAATCCTAGTCCTTATACTAGTCCCCCTTCTTCATACCTCTAAACAACGAAGCCTGACATTCCGACCAGTCTCCCAATTCCTATTCTGGGTTTTAATCGCAGACGTAGCTATCCTTACATGAATTGGAGGTATGCCAGTAGAAGACCCCTACATCATCATCGGCCAAGTAGCATCTGTCCTCTACTTCTCTATCTTCCTAATCTTCATACCTTTAGCGGGCACAATCGAAAACAAAGTCATAGGCTGAGCATGTACTAGTAGCTCAGAGTCAGAGCGTCGGTCTTGTAAACCGAATGTCAGGGGTTAAACTCCCCTCTAGCACTCAAAAAGAAGGGATTCTAACCCCTGCCACTAACTCCCAAAGCTAGTATTCTAGTTAAACTACTCTTTGATAAATACATATATGTATATTCCCCATACTTATATATATATGCATATATATTAATGTACATAGCACATTACATGTATATTCCCCATACATATATGTATATGCATATATATGTATTACTTACATTTGTATGTATTATCACCATATTAATGTTTTAACCATTTATTGTACATATTATTAAGGTGTACTAAAACCATTAAACGAAGATTACCAAAACATTGAGTTAACAAGACGAACACTAAGGGCCTAATACAAATTGATATCTGTCTAATATATAACAGGACTCAACATCCCTCATCCTGAAATTATTTAATGTAGTAAGAACCGACCATCAGTTGATTCCTTAATGTCAACGGTTAATGAAGGTGAGGGACAATGATTGTGGGGGTTTCACACGGTGAATTATTCCTGGCATTTGGTTCCTATTTCAGGAACATACATATAATTTACTCCCCATTCTTTCCTTGACGCTGGCATAAGTTAATGGTGGAAACCTAATGGCGGGAGCACCCACCATGCCGGGCGTTCACTCCAGAGTGTGGTTGGTATTTTTTTTTCCGTTTTCCTTTCACTTGACATTTCACAGTGTAAGCTCAATAAAAAATTAAGGTAGAACATAATCTTGCACCCGTAATATCGTTTATTGGTGGAAAGATATACCTCAAAGAACTGCATAGATTTATCTCATGAGCATAAATGGAAAATCAATCGAAGTTTATCTAAGTGCCCCGGGGGTTTATTTGCGTAAACCCCCCTACCCCCCTAAACTCCTGAGATGCTTAACACTCCTGAAAACCCCCCGGAAACAGGAAAATCTCTAGAATTTATTTAGGGATAGGGTAAATAACAGACAGATGAGGGCGCATTTAAACGTGCCTTTTTTTCATCTGCATGCAAACGTGAATTTAATAAGTATATGTAGTAAAGAAGATAAGCAAGATAAAGATATATAAATGTTGAACAACGCATTCAATTATATTGATAAAAAGCAGCACATCCTAACACAAAAATGGACAACGCATTCTATTTATATTGATAAAAAGCAGCACATCCTAACACAAAAATGGACAACGCATTCTATTTATATTGATAAAAAGCAGCACATCCTAACACAAAAATGGACAACGCATTCTATTTATATTGATAAAAAGCAGCACATCCTAACACAAAAATGGACAACGCATTCTATTTATATTGATAAAAAGCAGCACATCCTAACACAAAAATGGACAACGCATTCTATTTATATTGATAAAAAGCAGCACATCCTAACACAAAAATGGACAACGCATTCTATTTATATTGATAAAAAGCAGCACATCCTAACACAAAAGTAAAAACAACGAACCTATTTACACGA